GATTAATTATATTAGAGTATTTAGTGTCGAGCCTCTTTTTGGGGATTTTTGGTAGGGACTTTTAGGTAAGTGGTAAGATGCGGATAAAAAAACCGATGCATATATATATATATATATAATGGGATGCCAATTTATAGCTCAACTCGTTGGTTTACACGTTCTTGGGTCCTCCTTGGTTTCGGGGTTTGACAAGGATATCAGCATTCGCTGAGCGTAGGGGGTAAGGGGGTTTGTCGCGCAAAAACCAAAGGGGGCACTATGTAAGGATAAGTTGAACTAGAGACAGATATATTATGCACTTGAGATAAAAGTATGTAATTCTTAAATTATGTCTTACGATAATTAATATATATTATCACATACAAGGAAAATGTTCAACCTTAATTTAACATTTGAGCCTGCACTCTGAAATGCCAGATGTAAGGAAACCAATAAAAAATACTTTATGCATATAAAAGAATGCTCGGCATGGGGGGTAATGAAACATATGTACTACACCATTAATCAGATGCCACTATAATTATCCGAGGGTGGAATATTACTGTTATGTCCCTGAAATAGGAACCAGATGCCAGTAATAGTTCATATTGTGTAACCCTCACAATTATTGTCCTTGATTCTATCATTCATGATATACCTTTATATAAACTGGTTGGTGGTCTCTTACTACATTAATATGTTTGGATGGAATTATAGTTGATTATTACAAGGAAAAATTTGAGGACAAATTTTTGGGGATTAATATATTACTCAGGTTCAAATATTAGAATTTGTGAGTCTTAATAATATGCTTTATGCCTACCTTAATATTATGTACGTGCTTTATGGTTAAAATAGTGAGTTGGTGATAATGCATATATGCACTAATACATTAATGTAATATTATGCATAATATGTACTATACCATAAAGGGAGTGCTACCTCCCCAGAAAATAGTTTAGTTTAGAATTCTGGCTTTGGGAGCCAGGGGTGAGAGTTAAAATCTCTCTTTTCTGGGCGCTAGGGAGGAATTTAACCTCCGATCTTCGGATTACAAGACCGATGCTTTTAGGCTAAGCTACTAGGGCAAGCTCATTTTAGTGCTTTATTTTCTAACCATCCTGCTAGTGGGATAAAAATGAGGAATAGTGCGAAGTATAGGACGGATGCAATTTGTCCAATAATGATGAAGGGGTGTTCTACTGGTATGCCTCCAATTCATGTTAGGATAATTATGTCCGCTACTAGGGTTCAGAATAGGAATTGGGTGATGGGGCGGAATGTTAGTCCTCGTTGTTTTGAGGTGTGTAGTAGTGGTACTACTATTAATACCAGAATGGAGAATAGGAGTGCAAGGACACCTCCGAGTTTGTTTGGAATTGATCGTAGGATGGCGTAGGCAAATAGGAAGTATCATTCTGGTTTGATGTGGGGTGGTGTAACTAGAGGGTTTGCGGGGGTGAAGTTTTCTGGGTCTCCCAGTAAGTTAGGGGAGAATAGTGCTAGTAGTGTAAGGGCTAGGAGTATAATTACGAATCCAAGGAGGTCTTTGTATGAGAAGTACGGGTGGAAAGAGACTTTGTCTGCGTCTGAGTTTAGTCCGATTGGGTTGTTTGATCCTGTTTCGTGGAGGAATAGTAGGTGGATGATGGTTGCGGCGGCAATAACAAATGGTAGTAGGAAGTGGAATGCGAAGAATCGTGTTAGTGTTGCATTGTCTACTGAGAACCCACCTCAGATTCATTGGACTAACATGTCTCCCATGTATGGTACGGCAGATAGGAGGTTTGTGATTACTGTGGCGCCTCAAAAGGATATTTGTCCTCATGGAAGAACATAGCCAACGAAGGCTGTTATCATGACTAGTAGTAGAAGGACTACACCAATGTTTCAGGTTTCTTTGTAAAGGTATGATCCGTAGTATAGGCCTCGGGCGATGTGTATGTAAATGCAAATGAAGAAGAATGATGCTCCGTTGGCGTGTACATTACGGATTAGTCAGCCGTAATTTACGTCTCGGCAGATGTGGGTAACAGATGAGAATGCGGTTGAAATGTCTGAGGTGTAGTGTATGGCTAGGAATAGGCCGGTTAAAATTTGGGTAATTAAGCATAGTCCTAGGAGGGATCCAAAGTTTCATCATGCTGAGATGTTGGATGGTGTTGGTAGGTCAACTAGTGCGTCGTTAGCGATTTTAATGAGAGGGTGTGTTTTTCGTAGGCTTGCCATTAGTGGCTCTTGTAGTTGAATAACAACGGTGGTTCTTCAAGTCATTGGTCTCGGTTAAAGTCTGAGCAAGAATTATGACCTATTTTATGTTTTTGTTATTAATAGCTTTGGTTGTGGGCTTAGTTGCTGTTGCTTCTAATCCTACCCCTTATTTTGCTGCTCTTGGTTTAGTGGTTGCAGCTGGGGTTGGGTGTGGGGTATTGGTTGGTCATGGAGGTTCTTTTTTATCTTTGGTTCTTTTCTTAATTTATTTAGGAGGGATGCTTGTGGTTTTTGCTTATTCGGCAGCTTTGGCCGCCGAGCCTTTCCCGGAAGCTTGGGGGAGTCGTTCTGAGTTGGGTTATGTTTTAGTTTTCTTATTAGGAGTTGGTTTAGTGGCAGGGATTTTTTGAGGGGGCTGATACGAAGGTTCATGGGTGGTTGTTGATGGGTTAAAGGAATTTTCTGTTTTACGTGGGGATATTAGTGGGGTAGCTGTAATGTATTCGTCTGGTGGGGGTATGTTGGTTATTTGTGCTTGGGTATTGCTTTTAAGCTTACTTGTTGTGTTGGAGCTTACTCGGGGCCTGAGTCGTGGAGCTCTTCGTGCGGTTTAAAGAAGGACGGGGATGGTGGCCAGGATTAGAGTTAGGAGGAAGATGGTTAGGTATGTTTTGATCATTCCTCGTGTGATGTCATTTGTAATTTTTGCTTTGGCAATTTGTGTTAGTGCCAAACCTTTCGGCCCAACGGTTTCGAGTCATGTTTTGTCTAGTTGGGTGGCGGCTGATTGTCCTAGAGTAAGTTTAAGTTTTGGAATAAGTCGGTGGATAATTATAGGGTAGAATCCTAATATGTTTGAGAAGTGGTGTGTGGAGATTATTGGGGTGATTTTTACTTGTTTGCTTGTTAAATTGGCTAGCTCTATGGCTACTAGCAAGCCTGCAATTGTTACTATGAGGGCTGCTATTTTTAAAGTGATTGATATTGTTATGATTGGTGTTTTTATTGGTGGGAAATTTTGTGTAATAATGAGTCCTGCAATAATGCTTCCTCAGGCAAGTCGTTTGATGGAGTTAATTACTAGTGGGTTATTTTCGTTGATTGGAGATAGGGGCAGGAATCGTGGGGTTCCTATAATTACAAAGTATACTAGTCGAAAACTGTATACTGCGGTGAATGATGTAGCGATGAGTGTTAGGGTTAGGGCTCAGGCGTTTAGGTAGGAGGTGTTTAGGGCTTCAATAATTGCGTCCTTTGAGTAGAATCCTGCTAGGAAGGGGGTTCCTGTTAAGGCTAGGCTGCCAATTGTAAAATAGGTTGAGGTGGCGGGCATAATGTTGAATAGGCCTCCTATTTTTCGGATGTCTTGTTCGTCATTTAGGCTGTGAATGATTGACCCTGAACACAGGAAGAGCATTGCCTTGAAGAAGGCATGGGTGCAAATGTGGAGGAATGCTAGTTGTGGTTGGTTTAGTCCGATTGTGACTATTATTAGTCCTAGTTGGCTGGATGTTGAGAAGGCTACAATTTTTTTGATGTCGTTTTGGGTTAGGGCGCAGGTGGCTGTAAATAGTGAGGTTAATGCTCCGAGGCAGAGGCAGGTTGTTAGGGCTAGTTGATTGTTTTCTATGAGGGGGTGAAGGCGGATTAGTAGGAAAATTCCTGCGACGACTATAGTACTTGAATGGAGTAGGGCGGACACTGGTGTAGGGCCCTCCATGGCGGACGGGAGTCATGGGTGGAGGCCAAATTGGGCTGATTTTCCTGTTGCCGCTAGGGCAAGTCCTATTAGGGGAATTGTTATATCAAAGTTTTTTGACAGGGCAAAGATTTGTTGAATTTCTCAGGAATTAAGGTGTATTGCTAGTCAGGCTATAGTTATAATTAGTCCAATGTCTCCTACTCGGTTGTAAATAACAGCTTGGAGAGCCGCCGTGTTGGCGTCTGCTCGTCCATGTCATCATCCGATGAGTAGGAATGATATGATGCCTACGCCTTCTCAGCCGATAAATAGTTGGAATATGTTGTTGGCTGTAACTAGGATAATTATGGCTACTAGGAATGTGAGTAAGTATTTGAAGAATCGGTCAATGTTGGGGTCGCAGTGTATAAATCATAGTGCGAATTCTATAATTGATCAGGTGACGTATAGGGCGATTGGGACGAAGATTAGGGAGTAGTGGTCGAATTTGAAACTGATGTTTACGTCAAATCCTTGGGTGTTTATTCATTGTCAGTTCGTAATAATGCCTTCTGTTTTTAGGTTCAGGAAAATTATAAGGGGCAGGACGCTGACGAAGATTGCAGAGCTAACGGCGATTTTGGATATACCAGCTATGTTGGAGTCATGCTGGTTAGGCTTTAATGTGGTGAGTAGGGGGTAAACTAAGATAAAAAAGATTAGAAGGAGTGATGAGTGTATAATTAGTGTCATTTTAGCTTCCACTTGGATTTGCACCAAGAGTTTTTGGTTCCTAAGACCAACGGATGAACTGTTATCCTTTGAAAGCGCAAGGAAGCCACGGATTTTAACCATGGAACGTAAGGATTAGCAGTGCTTACTATTTTCTGTTCTTCCTTGGTGAGTAAGGGGACTTTAACCCCTGTTTTTAGAATCACAATCTAATGTTTTAGTTAAACTATACTTACAATAGCATCATCCTCACATGAGTTCCGGTTTTGTTACTAAGAGGATCACAGGGATTAGGTGTAGAGTTATTAGTAGGTGTTCTCGGGTGTGGAATGGTTGAAGGCCTATAATATGGTTTGGTGTTGGGCCCCGTTGTGATATGAGGAACATGTATAGGGAGTAGCCAGCTGTGATTAGTGTTCCGAGGCCAGTGAGTAAAATTGTTCAGGGGGATCAATTGAATAATGTTGTGATGATTGTAAGTTCTCCTATTAGGTTGGGTAGAGGGGGGAGTGCTAAGTTAGCTAGCTTTGCGATAAACCATCATACTGCAGTTAGAGAGAAAATTACTTGTAGGGCTCGGGCGAGAATTATTGTTCGGCTATGGGTTCGTTCATAGGCTGTGTTGGCTAAGCAGAAAAGTGCCGAGGATACTAGTCCGTGAGCAATTATTAGGATCATTGCGCCTGAGAATCCTCATGGGGTTTGAATTAGGATTCCTCCTGCTACTAATCCTATGTGGCTTACGGAGGAGTAAGCGATTAGTGACTTTAGGTCTGTTTGTCGGAGGCAAATTGATCCGGTTATAATGATTCCTCAGAGGGCTAGTATAATAAATGGGTAGGCAAGTTCTTTTGATAGGGGCTCTAGTATTACTATTATACGTATTATTCCGTATCCACCAAGTTTTAGTAATACTGCTGCTAGTACTATGGATCCTGCTACGGGGGCTTCTACGTGTGCTTTTGGTAATCACAGGTGGACACCATATAGTGCTATCTTGACTAGGAATGCGATTAGGCAGCCAGCTCATCAAAACATGTGACCTCAAGAGTTGAGTTGTAGGGGTTGTGAATATTGTAGTACAAGTATTGATAGTGTACCTGTGGATTGTTGAAGAAGGAGTAGGGCGACTAAAAGCGGAAGGGATCCTGCTAGAGTATAGAATAAGAAGTAGGTTCCGGCGTTAAGGCGTTCGGTTTGGTTCCCTCAGCGGGTAATAATAATGAGGGTTGGAATGAGTGTGGCTTCAAATATGATGTAGAATATAATGATTTCTGTGGCACCGAATGCTATGATCAGAAAGGTTTGTAGTGAGGCGAGGAGTGTGATGTATAGGCGTTGCCGGCTGATTGGTTCGGGATTAATATGGTTTTGGCTGGCTAGGATTATAAGTGGGAGTAGTCAGCATGTTAGGACTAATAGGGGGGTTGATAGTGGGTCTGTGGCTAGGTATATGTTGGAGGAAGTTCACCCAGTTTCGGATGTTCATTTCAGTCATGTTAGGCTGATGGAGGCAATTAAGAGGCTGTGTGCAGTTGTAGTTGTCCACAGTCACTTAGGGGAGGTTAATCAAATTGTTGGAAATAATATGATTGTAGGGATTAGTACTTTTAGCATTGTAGGAGATTAAGGTTTTGTAGCCGGTCGGTTCCGTGAGTGCGAGCGGTAGCAACTAAAAGTGCTAAGCCGGTGCTAGCTTCACATGCAGAAAAGGCCAGTAGTAGTATAGGGGCTGTTGAGAATCCTGTGGATTCAAATTGTAATGCTCATAGGGCTACTGCAATGAATAGGGATAGTATTATTCCTTCTAAGCATAGTAGCGCGGAGAGTAGGTGGGTTCGGTGGAATGCTAGTCCCATTAGACCTAAAATGAATGCTGAGCTAAAGCTGAAATGTACGGGAGTCATAAGGGGGTCATGGAATTAAACCATGATTTTCTGAGCCGAAATCAGAGGTCTTGTTTTGGACTAACTCCCTATTCTGCTCATTCTAGGCCGCCTTGTGTTCATTCATAAATTAGTCCTAGAGTTAATAAAATTAGAACTGTTGTGGCCCAGAAGAATGTTCCGGTGGGGTTGTGGAGGTGGTCTCCTCAGGGCAGTGGGAGGAGGAGGGCAATTTCTAGATCGAAGAGTAGGAATAGGATTGCTACTAGGAAGAAGCGTAGGGAAAATGGTAGTCGGGCAGATCCTAGTGGCTCAAACCCGCATTCGTATGGTGATAGTTTTTCTGCGTCTGGATTTATTTGTGGTAGACAAAAGGATACGGTTGCTAGAATTAGGGATAGGGCCACGGTAATGGTTAGAATAGTTATAATTAGATTCATTATCTTTCCTTGGGGTTTAACCAAGACTGTGTGATTGGAAGTCACTTGTACTAACTTTGATACTAGAAAGATTATGAGCCTCATCAATAGATGGATACGTAGAGGAACAGTCATACTACGTCGACAAAATGTCAGTATCAGGCAGCGGCTTCAAAGCCAAAATGGTGTTCAGATGTAAAGTGGTATTGGATTTGGTGAAGAAGGCATACTGCTAGGAAGGTTGATCCAATAATAACATGGAGACCATGGAATCCTGTGGCTACGAAGAATGTTGAGCCGTAAACTCCATCTGCAATTGTGAAGGGTGCTTCATAGTATTCTATGGCATGGAGGGCGGTGAAGTAGAATCCTAGTAAAATGGTTAATGCTAAGGATTGAATAGCTTGTTTTCGTTCTCCTTCTATAATGCTGTGATGAGCTCATGTTACTGTGACTCCTGATGCTAGTAGAACGGCTGTATTAAGGAGTGGCACTTCGAAGGGCTCTAGTGGTGTAATTCCTGTAGGAGGTCAGCATCCTCCTAATTCTGGTGTTGGTGCTAGGCTTGAGTGGTAGAAGGCTCAGAAAAATCCTAGGAAGAAGAATACTTCAGAGGTGATAAATAGGATTATTCCATATCGTAGTCCTTTTTGTACACGCGGTGTGTGGTGGCCTTGGAAGGTCCCTTCTCGGATAATGTCACGTCATCATTGGTATATGGTAAGAAGTAGAAGAATTAGTCCTAGAGTTATTAATGTTGTTGAGTGGAAGTGGAATCAGATTGCTAAGCCGGATGTTATTAGGAGGGCAGCGATAGCTGCGGTTAGTGGTCATGGGCTTGGATCAACTATATGATAGGCATGTGCTTGGTGGGCCATTAAACGTTTTCTTGTAGATATAGGCTTAGAAGAAGTACGAATACATAAGCTTCGATTATTGCTACTGCAACTTCTAGCAATGTGAGGAGGAAGAGTACGGCAGCGGTTAGGATTCCTACAGTTGGTATTATTGGTAGGACAACAAATACGGCTGTGGCGATGAGTTGGATTAACAGGTGACCTGCAGTTAGATTGGGTGTTAGTCGGACTCCCAGGGCTAATGGGCGGATTAATAAGCTAATTGTTTCGATGATAATTAGTACTGGGATCAGTGGGATGGGTGTTCCTTCTGGTAGTAGGTGTCCTAGGGCAACTGTTGGTTGATTTCGTATTCCAATAATTACAGTAGCGAGTCATAGAGGCACGGCAAATCCTATATCGAGTGATAGTTGTGTTGTGGGTGTGAAGGTATATGGAAGTAAGCCAAGCATATTAATTGTAATTAGGAAGATTACTAATGAGGCTAGTAGTAGTGCTCATTTATGTCCTCCTACATTTAGTGGTAGTATGAGTTGGTTAGTAAATCGGTTGATAAATCATCCTTGGATCGTGATGAGCCGGTTATTAATTCATCGAGCTGTAGGGGTTGGGTAAAGTACTCAGGGTAGTGCGATTGCGATAGCAATTAGGGGAATTCCTAGATATGATGGGCTTGCAAATTGGTCGAAAAAGCTTACTATCATGGTCAGTCTCAGGATTCAGTTTTGTGTTTTTCAGCACTTACTGGGGTTGGTTCATTTGGTGAAATATGGCTTAAGATTTTAGTTGGAATAAAAGTTAAGAAAATTAGTCAAGAAAATACTAAAATTGCGAATCAAGGGCCGGGGTTTAATTGTGGCATTTCACTAGAGGTGGTCGGGAATCACCAATCTTTGGCTTAAAAGGCCAACGCTTTGTCCAATATTTAGCTTCCTAGCGAGGCGTCTTCTAGTATTAATGAGGATCAGTTTTCGAAGTGTTCGAGAGGTACTGCTTCAACTACAATTCGTATAAAGCTGTGATTTGCTCCACAAATTTCAGAGCATTGTCCGTAAAACACCCCTGGGCGTGAGGCAATAAAGGCGGCTTGATTTAGTCGTCCTGGGACTGCGTCCATTTTTACGCCAAGGGATGGAACAGCTCAAGAATGTAGCACGTCTTCAGCAGATACTAGGACACGGACTGGGGATTCTATTGGAACAACTATTCGGTGGTCTGTTTCCAGAAGTCGGAATTGTCCGGGGGCAAGGTCTTGGGTAGGTACTATATAGGAGTCGAATCCTAGATTTTCATAGTCTGTATACTCGTAACTTCAGTATCATTGGTGTCCTATTGCTTTAATTGTCAGGTGGGGGTCGTTAATTTCGTCTATAAGGTACAGGTTGCGTAGGGAGGGGAGGGCGATTAGTACTAAAATGACGGCTGGTAGAATGGTTCATACGATTTCGATTTCTTGGGAGTCTAGAATATATTTATTAGTAAGTTTAGTTGATACCATTGCAGTAATAATATATAACACTAAAGTGCTAATTAGGAGCACAATTATTAATGCGTGGTCGTGGAAGTGAAGAAGTTCTTCTATAACGGGTGATGCCGCGTCTTGAAATCCTAGTTGCGTTGGGTGTGCCATTAAGTTTTGGGGTTAAGACATGCAGGGATTTAACCTACGATTTCACCTTGACAAGGTGATGTAATTTACGTTTTACTAATGTCTTTAGAAGGAAGTGACAGAGTGGTTATGTGGCTGGCTTGAAACCAGCATATGGGGGTTCAATTCCTCCCTTTCTCGTTAATTTGATTGAATTTGAACGAATGCTGGTTCCTCGTATGTGTGATAAGGAGGAGGGCAGCCGTGAAGTCATTCTACAATTGTTGCTGTTAGTTCTACAGATAGTACTTCTCGTTTAGCGGCGAAGGCTTCTCATAGGATAAATAGGAATATGATTACTGCTACTAGGGAAATTAGCGATCCAATGGATGATACTGTATTTCACAGGGCGTAGGCATCTGCATAGTCGGAGTATCGCCGTGGCATACCGGCTAAGCCTAGGAAGTGTTGTGGGAAGAACGTGAGGTTAACTCCAATAAACATAACTCCAAAGTGGATTTTTGTTCAGGTGCTGTGGAGAGTATATCCAGTTAATAGGGGGAATCAATGCACAAAGGCTGCCATAATAGCAAATACAGCACCCATTGATAGTACATAGTGGAAGTGTGCTACTACGTAGTAAGTGTCGTGAAGGACAATATCAAGTGATGAATTGGATAGGACGATCCCTGTGAGTCCCCCTACTGTGAATAGGAAAATAAACCCTAGAGCCCATAGTATTGGTGTTTCTCATTTAATCGATCCTCCGTGGAGTGTGGCTAATCAGCTAAATACTTTTACACCTGTTGGAATTGCGATAATTATTGTTGCGGATGTAAAATATGCTCGAGTATCTACGTCTATTCCAACAGTGAACATGTGGTGAGCTCACACAATAAACCCTAGTAGACCGATGGCCATCATGGCTCAGACCATTCCTATGTAACCGAACGGTTCTTTTTTGCCTGAATAATAGGCTACAACATGGGAGATGATACCGAATCCTGGGAGGATGAGAAAATAAACTTCTGGGTGGCCGAAGAATCAGAATAAGTGTTGATAAAGGATTGGGTCTCCTCCTCCTGCCGGGTCAAAGAATGTGGTATTAAGGTTTCGGTCTGTTAGGAGCATTGTAATTCCTGCGGCTAAAACAGGTAATGATAGAAGGAGCAATACGGCGGTTACAAGCACGGATCAGACGAACAGGGGTGTTTGGTATTGAGAGATGGCTGGGGGTTTCATGTTGATGGTTGTAGTAATAAAGTTGATTGCCCCTAGAATTGATGAAACAGCTGCTAGGTGAAGTGAGAAAATTGTTAGGTCTACTGATGCTCCTGCGTGGGCTAAGTTCCCTGCAAGAGGTGGGTATACGGTTCATCCTGTTCCACCTCCAGCTTCAACACCAGAAGAAGCTAGGAGTAGAAGGAATGATGGGGGTAGTAGTCAGAAGCTTATGTTATTTATTCGTGGGAATGCTATGTCTGGGCCTCCGATTATTAGTGGTACAAGTCAGTTTCCAAATCCTCCAATAAGGATAGGCATTACTATAAAGAAAATTATTACAAAGGCGTGGGCAGTGACGATAACGTTATAAATTTGGTCATCACCTAGAAGCGACCCGGGTTGGCTAAGTTCGGCCCGAATGAGGAGGCTTAAGGCGGTTCCTACTATTCCGGCTCAGGCACCAAATACAAGATAAAGGGTGCCAATGTCTTTGTGGTTGGTAGAGAAGAATCAGCGCGTGATTGCCACAGGTAGGGTAGCCGAGTGCTTAGGCGGTGGGTTGTAGCCCCGAAGACAGAGGTTTGAGTCCTCTTCCTATCAGCTCCGTGGTGAAGAACACATTGGATTGCAAATCCGAAGACGCAGATTAATACTCTGCCGGGGCTTTTCCCGCCTTACTGAGTTAAACGGCGGGAAAAGTAGATGGATGCTCGCTGGCTTGAGCGTTTAGCTGTTAACTAAAAGTTTGTAGGATCGAGGCCTTCCCATCTAGTAAGGCCTTAGCTTAATAAAAGTGTCTGATTTGCAATCAGGAGATGCAAGTTAATATCTTGTAGGCCTTAATCAGGGATTAGAAGATTTTCACTTCTACTTAAAGCTTTGAAGGCTTTTGGTCTAATGTTATCCTAAATCCCTAGGTGGTTAGTATTAGGATAGCTGGGGCTATTGGTAGGAGTCCGAGGGCGGCTGTGGTAAATAGGGCTAAGGGTAGAGAGGTTTGGGTTGTTTGGGTTCGTCAGGGGGTTGTTGACTTAATCATATTGGGGGAAATAGTGAGTGTTATTGCGTAGCATAGGCGTAGGTAGAAGTATAGGCTAATTAGGGCGGTTAGGGCTATGGCTGTGGCAATAATGGGGAGGTCTTGTTTTGTTAGTTCTTGTAGAATTAGTCATTTTGGTATAAATCCTGTTAATGGTGGTAGGCCTCCTAGTGAGAGTAGGACTAGGGCAGTTGTTGATGTCAGGATTGGGCTTTTTGATCAGGTTGTTGCGAGTGTGCTGATTTTGGTTGTTAGTGATATTTTTAGGGTCAGGAATGCTGCGGAGGTTATGATAATATAAGTTCCTAGTGCAATTAGGGTGAGTTGTGGGGCGTATTGGATTACAATAATTATTCATCCTATGTGTGCGATTGAAGAGTAGGCGAGGATTTTTCGTAGTTGGGTTTGATTTAATCCTCCTCATCCTCCAACTAATGTGGATGAAATTCCTAATAGTGTTAGTAGCAGTGGGTCCATGGTTTGTGCTGTTTGGATAATAAGCGCGAATGGGGCGAGTTTTTGTCAGGTGGATATGATGAGTCCTGTTAGCAGGTCTAATCCTTGTAGAACTTCTGGGATTCAGAAGTGTATTGGTGCAAGTCCAATTTTAAGTGCTAAGGCAGCTATAAATATTGTGCTGGCGATGGGGTTCGACAGGTCATTGATGCTTCATTCTCCTGTTATTCAGGCATTTGTTGTGCTTGCGAACAGGATTATTGCCGCGGCGGTGGCTTCGGTTAAGAAATATTTTGTCGTTGCTTCTACTGCACGGGGGTGGTGATGTTGTGCAATTAGGGGGGTGATTGCTAGCGTATTAATTTCTAGGCCCATTCAAGCTAGGAGTCAGTGAGAGCTAGCAAAGGTTAGGGTGGTCCCTAGCCCTAGGCTGGATAATAGGGTTGCGAGTACATATGGGTTCATTGGCGGAGGAGGGACTTTAACCGTCATGTTCGGGGTATGGGCCCGAAAGCTTTATTAGCTGACCCCGCCTTTAGAAAGTGGTGTAAAGGAAGCACCAAGAGTTTTGATCTCTTGAGTATGGGTTCAAATCCCTTCTTTCTAGGAACTGAGGGGATTTTAACCCCTGTAATTCACTCTATCAAAGTGGTCCTTAGGTGCTCAGGCACAGTTCCTTAATTATAGTTGTGGAGGGAGCCCTGCTAGTGCAATTGGTAGGGCAGTGTGTCATAGTACAAAGGCGAGTGTGAGGGGAAGGAAGTTTTTTCATACTAAGTGTATTAGTTGGTCGTATCGGAATCGTGGGTACGAGGCTCGTACTCATAGGAATATAATAGAGAGTAGTGCGGCTTTAGTTATGAGATTAATTGTCGTAAGTTCTGGTATGCTTGGAATATGTGAGGCTCCTAAAAATAGGACGGCTGAGAGGGTGTTTATTAGAAGGATGTTGGCGTATTCGGCTAGGAAGAAGAGTGCGAAGGGTCCTCCTGCATATTCTACGTTGAAGCCGGATACCAGTTCTGATTCTCCTTCTGTTACGTCGAATGGTGCTCGGTTTGTTTCGGCTAATGTTGAGATATATCAAATTGCGGCTAAAGGTCAGGCAGGGATGAGAAGTCAAATGCTTTCTTGGGTGCTGTTAAATGTTTGTAGGGTATATCCTCCTGAGAAGATAATTACGGATAAGAGGATTAGTCCTAGGCTAACTTCATACGAAATTGTTTGGGCTACGGCCCGTAGGGCTCCGATTAATGCATATTTTGAATTTGATGCTCATCCTGACCCTAGGATTGAGTATACTGCAAGGCTTGATAGGGCCAGAATAAATAGGATTCCCAGGTTGAGGTCAGTTACTGGGTGGGGTATAGGTATTGGTGCTCATAAGGTTATGGCTAGGGTTAATGCAAGTACTGGGGCGGCTAGGAATAGGAATCGGGATGATGTGGATGGGCGGACGGGTTCTTTAATGAAGAGTTTTACTCCGTCGGCGATGGGTTGTAGTACTCCGTAGGGGCCTACCACGTTTGGTCCTTTTCGTAGTTGCATATATCCTAGTACTTTTCGTTCGATTAGTGTTAGCAAGGCTACTGCTAGAAGTACAGGGACGATATAGGCTAGAGGGTTGATTAGATGAGTTATTAGGATGTTTAGCATAAACTGGGAAGAGGATTTGAACCTCTGGGTAAAAGGGCTTAGGCCTTTCGCAATTTACCATGCTCTGCCACCCCAGTATGTCCTTATTTTGGCCAGCTGGGATATTGGCTCTCCCTTTATTTTATTTATTTGTTTTCATAAATTAGGGGTGGGGCGTGCTTTAAGTATGGGCCCCTCTTTTCCGATCCTTTCGTACTAGGAAAAGTAGCGTTACAGATAGAAACTGACCTGGATTGCTCCGGTCTGAACTCAGATCACGTAGGACTTTAATCGTTGAACAAACGAACCCTTAATAGCGGCTGCACCATTAGGATGTCCTGATCCAACATCGAGGTCGTAAACCCCCTCGTCGATATGGACTCTGGGAGAGGATTGCCCTGTTATCCCTAGGGTAACTTGGTTCGTTGATCGGCTATGTGTTAGCCGGATCATATTTGGTCAGATGTTCTGTGGCTTAGAGATGTCTCTCTTGGTTTTAGGAGGTTTTCCCAGTCCACCTGGAGGCTTTTCTTTCCTCCGTGGTCGCCCCAACCGAAGGTAAAATCTCATGGTCCACAAGGTTTTTGCTTTTTATTGAGTTGCTTAACGTGGTTGAGTTTTGTACCTTAAGCTCCAAAGGGTCTTCTCGTCTTGTAGTATTATACCCGCTTCTGCACGGGTAGATCAATTTCACTGACTTGAAAGGGGAGACAGTTAAGCCCTCGTTTAGCCATTCATACAGGTCTCTATTTAAAAGACAAGTGATTGGGCTACCTTTGCACGGTCAAAATACCGCGGCCGTTGAACTTGTAGTCACTGGGCAGGCTGGACCTCCTATACTTGGTTGCGTTGCAGGAGGCGATGTTTTTGGTAAACAGGCGAGGCTTGTGTTTGCCGAGTTCCTTCCTTTTCTTTTAGTCTTTCCTTTAGGGCACTCCAGTGTGGGGGTAACGATAGCTTAGTTGTGGGTTTTTCTTGGTTTTTTTGTAATTCACATTGCTCTCTTTGATTGAGTTCGTTAGTTGCCAATGGTTTGTCCGGTTTGGCTTACACTTGTGCTTGGAGAAGGGCGGGCCTTCTTGTTACTCATTTTAGCATAATCTCTTCCATGGGGGCATGGGTTGGCCTAATAGTACTTAGGGGAGTAAGATTTTTTATCGGGATAATAAACTTTTTTCTGTCTGAGCTTTAACGCTTTCTGTTTAGATGGCTGCTTTTAGGCCCACTAGAACAGTATGTTTTATGTATTATGATCTTTATCCTCCTGGAAAGGTTGTGTCCTTTGTTAAAGGGGCTGTACCCCCTTTAACTAACTCTCATGTGTTTCTCTTAGTCTTGTTTTGTTTGTGTGATTTGAGGTGCACGAGGCTGAACTTCTATTCATTTCTTAGGCAACCAGCTATGACCAGGTTCGGTAGGTCTGTCACTTCTACCCGGAGCTCTTCCCACTCTTTTGCCACAGAGACGGGTTGGCCCTTAATAGGCTGTCTCGGGGTAGCTCACCTGGTTTCGGGGTTTCAAACTAAAGGTCTCTTTGCTTGGGTGTACTGGGTAAATCATGATGCAAAAGGTACGAGGTTTAATCTTTGCTTTTTAGTGCTTATATGGGTTATTTCATTTCTCTTTCAGCTTTCCCTTGCGGTACTATTTCTATCGCTTTGTGGAACCTTTTCTGTCTCCCATACTCAGGTAAAAAAATGGTTTAGTTTTTGGTGTTAGGCTTATTTTGTTTTATTTATATTGTTTAGTTATTAAGTAGTTAAGCTAGCTGTTTGGCTCAGGGCGATCCAACTTGCATGGATGTCTTCTCGGTGTAAGTGAGATGCTTGACTAACTCAGCCACACCCTGGGTTTGATCCAAGTGCACCTTCCGGTACACTTACCGTGTTACGACTTGCCTCCCCTTGTCAGTGCTGTTGTATTATGTATTTTTGGTGCGTTTTGACAGGGGAGAGTGACGGGCGGTGTGTACGCGTCTCAGAGCCGGGTTCAAAGGGACACTCTATTTCCCTTTTACTACTAAATGCTCCTTCAAGGATTGTTTCATGGTGCATGTTCGTAATATTCTATATTAGAAAATGTAGCCCATTTCTTCCCACTTCATGCGCTACACCTCGTCCTGACGTTTTGGGTTGTGCCCATTTTGCTTACTTTTATTACCTTCACAGGGTAAGCTGACGACGGCGGTATATAGGCTGGGGTGGCTAGAAGTGGTGAGGTTGAACGGGGGTTATCGGTTCTAGAACAGGCTCCTCTAGGGGGGTGTGAGACACCGTCAGGTCCTTTGGGTTTTAAGCTAATGCTCGTAGTACCCTGGCGGACATCTAATTGTAGCTCGATGTCTGAGTTTACGGCTGAGCATAGTGGGGTATCTAATCCCAGTTTGTTTCTCAGCTTTCGTGGGGTCAGGTGGGTTTATTAAAGTTACTTTCGTATTAGGGCTTCGGACTCCTAGAAGCGTATGACGGCCAAGGGGCCATTTGACTTTATTTTTGTTTATCCTTAACCACCCTTTACGCCGTTGTAATATCAACTAGGGCCTCTCGTCTAACCGCGGTGGCTGGCACGAGTTTTACCGGCCCTCTTAACACTAACTGAGTCAAGTTTTCACTTATGGCTTAATGTTTATCACTGCTGAATTCCCTTGGGGGTGTGGCTTGGCTAGGCGTCTTGGGCTAATGTTTGTGCCTGATGCCCGCTCCTCGTCCCCGGGTGGGGGGATTGAGGGCATATTCACTGGGTTGCGGAGACTTGCATGTGTAAGTTGAGTTAGAGCTGATAATAAGGTCGGGACCATGCCTTTGTGCATGCGGAGTTTTTTAGGACTCATCTTAGCATCTTCAGTGCTATGCTTTGTGTTAAGCTACGCTAGC